CGAGGCACTTCTTCGACGGTCCCCGTCCGCCCGGCCTGCCGGCCCATGAATTCTTCAGAACGGGCCGGCAGGCGGGCGAGACAGAATGGGCGGGCACTACTAACCAAGCCGACGCCTAGTTCTCGCCGATAGGCGCTGGTAGCTTGCTTCCAAGCCGTCGCCTTATATATGAGTTGTGGCAATGAGGTAGGCCCGAAGGAGCCTTAAGCACTTGTACAATGCTCAAGTCGACGGCTCTGGGCAACGAGTGGGAGGGAGATTGACCCACTCACTGCGCGGACGGACTAAGCTATGAAGCCCTTCGGTTATTAGCAATCAACCTTTTGAAATACTACCTCTCTGGTATGATCGAGGCCCCGACCTGCTACCGTACTACCGTAGCATTTACCGTAGGTACTATAGCCATTCTAGTTGATCTATACTACCTCTCTTGTATAGTCGAGGCCCCGACTTGCTACCGTAGCATTCACCGTTATAGGTACTCTTCCTGAATCTCCTTGTGCTTGGATACCGCAGGAGCATATAAGCATTCATGTTGTTACTCTACTAAAGAAAGGAAAATACCAACGTCGGAATTGATGCCCTTCTCCTGGTGTTCCTGTAGCTCTTGAGCAGGGATAGATGTGAATACCACTCTCTTGTTAAGTCTGACTCTGGTTCCTTCTTCCGTTCCGTTTGATAGCTGCTTATCGCCCCCCGTAAGGGAAGGGTCCTAGTCTTTAGTCGTGACGGCTCCCGGCAGCGAAACTCCCCTTGCGGGTACCGTCAGGAAGACTACTCAAAGTCTTACTGCGTAGAGGGAAGTTTTTTGTCTCTTCCCCCCTACTTCTATTATGACTCTGACTTCTGGGTGTCTCCTTCCTCCTACTGTTTTCTTTTTTAAAATACCGGCAAGTCAGGTGTGACTCTTGTTAGAGTTCCCCCCATTGTGATAGTCTGACTACTCCTATTTCAAAGCATTCCTCCTCCTACCTTTGAATAGAGAGAGAATAACCAACTGGAAGTTGTTGATTTGACTGGTAGTGCCTGGTGATGTTCATCACTTATCCCTGTAAGTGAAGTGGCTCTTGTTCGACAAACTCCTCTTTGGTCCTGAGGATGCCAATGGAGCATGTACAGTAAGGTTGCCGAGTGCACGATTTGTGTTCTTCCCGAAACGAATATGAATTGGATGGTTTAGCCCTCCCTTGGAATGAGAAGGTCGGTCCACCAAACGAAACTGTGGCCCGGCCCATGTACCAGTCAGTGGGAGATAGCTACTGCAGCTCTGCTATACATAGCTCGCTGGCAAGACATTGCTAGCTCAGCTCTCTCCGAGACCCTTTCCTTTAGGCTACGGGGAATCTGATTCGCCGCTTTCCCCCTTTCTGCTCCCGAATAGCTACGGCTACATGGTTGTCCTCGAGCACGAATAAAGTGACTTGTTGAACGGTTGTTCTACTGTACAGTGGGTGGGGGCTAGGAAGACCTATGAAATTACCCTTCTTTCCAAGAAGGAGCTCTTTAAACGAATTGGTTTAAATTATGCTCGCTCGTGAGCGGTGAGATATTTCCCCCGCTTCTTCGCTACTGAAACGGCGAACAGCCCTACTGAAATTCTATCTACTTTATAAAATAAAGTAAAGTAGTGAATTCTTCATTCATTTCTATATGTCGATGTCGTTGCTTTTTACTCCACCACATCTTCCTCATTTGATTTGCCTTACAAACGACGGGAGGTTTGTGTTTGATTGTGAGTGATCCAGCAGGATAGGTGTGTCTTACATACAGAACGGACACTCCGGATCTGATGCTGAGTCCCAGGGCTGGTTCAGTTCGGCCGCCATGTTACTTGGCTTGCTAAGAGAGTGCAGCCATAGCAGTCGAGAGAAAAGAAGGAGCAGAAACAGAGATTTGAGAAAGCTGCCCTGTAGTTGTGTAGATCTGCAGAGCAGAATTCGAAAATCAGAGACCGAAGAGAGATGATGACAGACAAGAATGAGATGCAGATCTGAAATCTGCAAGTCCTTTGGACAGAAAAGAGGATAAGAGCTCGAAGAGATGAAGTTGATCGAAGAAGAGAAGAGGAGATAACAGTCAGAAAGGAGGATAGGGAAGATTGGGGGGGGGGGCGTCGGGAGGGATGGAGGGTCTTGGGTGACGGAGTGAAGGTTGGAGGGGGGTGTTGGAATGGGAGTTGGGAGATTGGCGGAGAATGGGAGAGAGGGTTGGGAGTTTGGGTTTGTCAAGTTGGGGTTATCGGGAATGGGAAAGAGAGGTGCAGGGGGGGTTGTAGGGGGGTTAGGTTTGACGGGATTTGAAAAAAGGGAATGTCGGGTGGTGAGAAGAGTGGTTTAATGGGGCGGGAATGAGAGATGGGGTTTGTCGGGGGTGGGATGATGACGGGATTGAGAAAGAGGGGTGACTGGATGATGGGGATGTCGGGTAGTGGAGGAAGAAAGAGAGAGACGAGAGACTCCACGCAGATCTGGTATAGGGCTTCCACGCAGGGATGATGCAGGTTTTTTTTTCTATGACCTGCTGCTCTGGAGATGTGGCTGCTCTGAGATTCGTTCCGTGATAAGTGTTCGTGCTCCGAGGGCTTTTTTGAACTCAAGTTAGATTCTTTCTTTAGGGCCGTGTGTTTTTGTAGTTGCTTCTACTCCTGCACCCCTTTTTAAAACTCTGCCCCGCCCTCCCTATAGTTGGAAGTTGATTCGGTATCTCTCCCGCGGATGGAAGGGACTCTAAGAATTTTCAATCATTGACTTTTTTTTTTTTTCTGTTTTTTCAATGAGACCGCCGGAATCATTTTTTGGTTGTGCGAACGTAAAAATATGCATATTTTCTTTCGAAATGAAATATTTAAATAAATATAAGGCGTCGATCTGTCAAATCAAACAAAAGGAGATTTTTCGTCGTTTTTATCCCTAGGCTTTCTCCTCGAAACAGGAGAGGGATTTGGGCAGTGGGAAGTATGGGACGTCGAGTCTGACAAACAGGGTGACAAAATGACTCGGACGTAGCAAGGTAAGATATAGGCAGTGGCTGGCGAGGATTATCGACAAAGGGAAAGGGGAAAGGTCTATCCAGAGGTCCCTAACCAACTAATCCCGTTGATAGCTAGCTTTCTGACCCGTGCCTTTGGCATAAGAGCTTCCATCTTGAGGCATAATACCTTTTTAGATGCATGGCATTGAGAGGATCTGCTCATTCTTCTCCTTCTGAGTTAGCTATTCTATATGCATTCCAAGGGTGAACCGTGGTGACGACATATGGTCCTTCCCAGTTTGGCCCAAACTCCGGGTGCAGCAGAGGGAAAAATCTTCTTCAGAACCAGATCTCCTACTGAAAAGCGGCGCTCCAAGACCGTCATTATGGTAAATCCTGCGCTGATATATCTGGGCATGGTGGGCCGCTCGGAGCCGCTTCTCATCTAGCCATTCGAGCTGGGCTAGACGCTCTCTATGCCGTTCCTCCTCGGGAAGCTGCCTCTCAAGGGAGATCAAATGAGATGGGATCTCGATTTCAATGGGGAGGACAGCCTCCATTCCATAAACTAATGAAAACGGCGTTGCATTGGTAGGAATAGACGTTCGATAGGCCCAGAGCGCGAACGGGAGCTTCTCATGCCAGTCACGCCCAGAATAAATCGTCTTCCGACTGGATTAATGTCTTATTCGTGGCTTCTGCGGGGGATAATAAGGTGCGGAAAATCGATGATTTATCTTTCACTTCTTGCATAGGTACGCCACTTTCTTGCTCTTGAAATTAGGACCGTTATCGGAGAATCTTTCTTGTGGAAGCCGGCAGATAATGTGACTTTTTTCTTTTTCGTGCGACCCCTTCTACCTTCGAAAGGGTTCGACCCATTTCGTGAAATACTCCGTCGCTACCAGAATCAAACAATGCCCTTCATCAGCCGTGGGGGAGATCTTGCCGATGACATCTAAACCCCACATTGCTAAAGGCCAAGGGGCGGCTGTGGCATGGAGGGCCGATGCTGGCGCGTGGATCAAGTCCCCGTGAATTTGACACCTGTGGCAACGGCGGACAGGACTTTAGAGTAGCAGTCGGCCGGGAAGGAGGAAAAAAACATTCTTTTCTTGGTGCCTATCCATATTGCTATTGACATGCCCGCCACAAACTCCGGCGTGCACCTCATGCATCACTTGCTGGACTTCCTCCCCTTACGTGATAGGGTAGGCAGCGCAACAAAACGTGGTTGAATGATCTTTTATAGAGCTGTTCCCCGCACAGCACATAGCGGGTGGCCAGTTTTCGCACAATCTGACGGTCCCTAGCCGTCGCAAACTCTGGAAACGATGGGTCTCGCAGGAAATTCATTTTCAATGTCCTCGATATATTGATTTTGGCGGGCGTCCATCGCGAACTTTCTCTTCTTCAACCCACTGGACTTCTTCGGGTTCATTCTGCGATGTTGATCCTTCCGATGCTGGGCATTTCAACCCCCCGAAGGGGCTTATCCCTTTTCCTTTTCCCTTTTCGCGAAGCCTTGATGCGCGGGCATATAAAACTGTCCAATCAAAAATGGTTTCATGGTGGCTCTCTCTGGCATTTCGGTCATGGACGCGAGAGTCGCCAGAGCGTCTACGAAGCGATTATTGTCTCTTGGGAGAACGATCTCTCATCAAATTGAGAAATCAAAACCTCGAGTCGAGCATTTCTTGATATGGAATCAATTTCTCGTCTCTTGTTTTCCAGTTTCCATTAGTCTGACTTATGACTAGCTTGGAATCTCCCCTCACATCGAGGCGCTTCGCTTTAAGGACATGTCAATGGCAAGCTTGAGCCCGGCTATACAGGCTTCGTACTCCGCAATGTTATTCGTACATTCAAAATTCAGTCTGCTGATCAATAGTCTTTCCTCTTGGGACATCATCATTCTCCCTATACCATTTCCGGAGTCATTAAAGGCTCCGTCGAAGTTCATCTGCCAGTTATTGGGCTCTTCCGCAGTGACAAACAAGAGGTCTTCATCGGGGAAGTCTGTCTTCAACGGTTCGTAGGCCGGGACGGGGTGCGTGGCCAAGTGATCGGCGATGGCCTGTCCCTTGATGGATTTCTGAGTGACATAAGTTCAAACTCGAACAGTATTCACTGCCATTTAGAATCCTAGAAACAGCTGGCTTCTCGAACAAAGACTTCAGAGGATCCATTCGGGCCAGCAGCTTAACCCCGAGTGGGCCAGCATGTAATGTCTGAGCTTCTGGGTTGCCCAAACGACAGCAAGGCGACGTCTTTTCCAGAGGCGTGTACCTCGTCTCATATCCGACTAGAGTGTTGCTCAGGTAGTAGATGACTTGCTCTTTCTTTCCTGAGTCGTCATGCTGACCCAGGACGCACCCCATTGCGGTTTCGGTTGTGGAGAGATAGAGCAACAACGGTCGGCCAGGGACTGGCGGAACCGATTCAATAAAGATTTCTTAATCGTCATCGTATGTATGCCTTTAAAATTCTTTGATTGAGTTTAGGTAGCGGAGGTGGAGACAGTTGAACCAGAGCCTGTTGATTGAGATCGATATCGAGATTCCGCGGGGACAGAAGCAGGGATAGCAGGAGCGGGACCGGCTTAAGTTGACCCACCAGCATCCTCCCCACCACCATGACCAAAGGCCGAGACAAGTGCTTCGGTGGTTGTTTCAGTTCAAGATGCAGATTCAGAAGTTAGAGTGCCAGAATCTGTGGATTCACCATCGAGGGGAGCACGGGCGGGAGAGGCAGCGGCTGAGCCAGCTTTTGACCGTTTCGGCAGAGACAGCCGAAGCAAAGGAAGCAAATCCAGGCGCAGATACATTCATTGGAGATCGAGAGCAGCCAGTGGCTGGGGTGATTAATGGCTCTTATTCCTACCCAACGGATCAACCGCAGAGCTCCGGGCCAACCCGTCACCAGTGACATTCGCGCGCACGAAGGGTTTATCCCGGCCGCTCCAGCGCGGACACCACACCCCCTACAAACCAGTCCACGAGGAATGACGGGGTGACTCGCCCCACACACCCTGGCCCGTCCTTTCACTGACACATAGCTACTAGTGCACTTTATCGAAGTCTACACCAAGCACACCCCGCACCATTGCGGATGCTACTATCCAAACCTCACGTGCGCTACGCATCCATCCCATTGACGCATTGACCACTGCAACGCCGAGGGACAGCCGTGCGAGAGAAATCGACCATGGTTATCTCGGAAGGAATCGAGAAGAAGACCCGATCCAGGATAAAGACTTCCAACATTGTCTTTGCACACCTTTTCTATGGGGCAACCGAAAACATGTCTTAGAGATTTCCCCCCCCCGGGTTTCGGGAAATTCTCTTCTCGTTGGCTGCGCCGCTATAAACGAGCGGGAAAGAGCTACGAACCGGACGGCCGGGAGTTATGATTGGCTTACCATACGATTATTCCCCGCCGAAGAAAGAGAAGAAGAATAGGACTCTCCTAGCTCTTTCCCATATATACAATTATCAGAACCTGGTGATCCCCGGTTGATTGAACTACCCCAGCCGGGGTAAGTAAGGCCTTTCCGGTGATAAGAAAGATATCGGGCTCTGGCATCTCCCGTGTTTGAATGAGGGGGAAGAGGAAGAGCATGAGACTCCACCCCTGAATCCCCTAGCTAGCAGTCGAGTGCCTCAAGGGCCCTGGGCGAATCAGAATTAGCAGATCGAACAACTCTTGAATGGACTACCTCCCCCACTGAGGAAGATGCAGCAGTAGTGGATGAAGCAGTCGGTGAAGCGTCGAGCAGCAAGGCATAGGTTATGTTGTTTAACACCGGGGTCGTACCCCTCATCAGGAAACTCTGGTACGGTTTATTCCTTTCCCGGCGGCCGAGTGGCTGCCGCACCTCTCCATCGGGCAGATCGTGAAAACATCTTGGAAGGGGAGGAGATCGAATGCGGGAGGTTCCGAACATTAGACTGATCATAAGGTTCTTTCTACTAGGCGGAAGCATCTATCTAATGTTAGTGAAGTCCCCCACTCAATTGTTCTATTCTCTTAGGTTAGGAAAGGCTGGTGTTCGGAGATTGCTTGGATTTGAATATTAGGGGTGAAAGCCCTAACACAGATATGTACCTGGTTACGGGCACCTTATCCGTAGTTAGTTCCGGTTTCTCCCCCTTCCGGCAGGCAGTCCAGTGACTCTCGCCCCCCCCCCGCTTCCAGGAGGAGATCTTCTCTCTTCCTCTGCCCTGATCGTGTATGGATCGGGATGGGTACGAAAGGATTTTTGCAAAAGAGACTGACTTTATGAGAACATTCCGAAAGACTGTTCGAGGTGTAGAAAACAGGGTCATAATCTCGAGAACTGTAGGTTTGCTAAAGAGGCAACCCTGAGGACCTTCGTCGAACCCGGAAGGAGTGGGTTCCTATTGAACGCAATGTTACCCAAGGCGCGATCGATGATGAAAATCCGACGTTTGGGTAATCGGGATCATACTGAATAACCACCGCGTGTTGCTGAGGTTGTTGAGACAACGGGTGTTGGCACCGTTCTTGAAAATCAGGCGACGGAAGCATCGACTCCACCCCTAGCCCCTCTTGGGAAATCTGCTAGGGTTTTAGATGAAGTTACAAATGGTGCATAAGTTGACGTCAGCCCCCCATGCATGCAGAATATGCCTTTGGGTTCGATCCCACGTGACCCAGAAACTGCTGAAGCTTTCAATGATGTGGCAAGCCTCTCTGATTATCTGAATTCTGCTGAGGCTGAGGCTAGAAATTCAGATCACCGTAGGCGGGAAAGCTTCCCGAATGTACCCGTCGGCTGCGACTCAAGAAGCTCGAGGCATAGTTTCGGAATCTAAGGGTCCTTCTGAAGGAGGAAGGGTTATCACCCACCTAAAAAAAGAAGAATTCTTAGAATTCAGTCGTGCCATGACTGGAAAAATTCAGGCGATGTTCCGAGTTCGTGAAGCTACGGAGAACTTTGAAGATCTTGTTGTAGAAGACACGGAATCGGATAGATCAGAATCGGGTTCTAGCCGTCGATGCTGAACAGGAGAAAGGTGATCAAGATGGGTTTACGCCAGTAGTTTCCAAGCGCAAACGTCGTAGGAGGGCTTGGTACCTTGGCCCCGGTGGTGTTACCAGGCCTCAAGTGAGACCCGATATTCTGCAAGGGTATTCCTCGACGTTAGTTCCATGATAAGTGCAGCTATATGGAATGTTAGAGGGATCGGAAATGATCCTTCTATTAGAATAATATTCTCAATATCCCGTCAATATGGCTTGTCGTTCTTGGCCATTCTAGAGCCCATGATAAATTCAAACCAATTACAGAAGGTGGGTAGGAAAATGGGTTTTCATTCGTCATTATGATTATGGAAGGAGAATTTGGATATTATGGAAGGACAGCATGGAGGTTTCAGTCGTGTTTGCTTCAGATCAGATGGTAACCGTCGGAAGTCACTCATAACAATTTCCCTCGAAAGGTGATGATTTCAACTGTTTATGCTAAATGCAACGTATCAGATCGAAGAGTCTTATGGAATGATCTCTGCACGATTGGTTCAAACTTCAGTGGCCCGTGGATGGTGGGAGGCGACTTCAATACAATTCGTCGAACCATCTGAAAAGATTGGAGGTCGTGAAGCATGCTATCAATCAATGACCGACTTCAGGACAATGATAGATTCCTGTGGTCTGGTTGACGCGGGATTCTCCGGTAATAAATACACTTAGTGCAATAACCAACAGGGGGCGAGGACAGGGCTCGATTAGATCGTATCTTGGTCAATGCGGATTGGATTGCCTCCTTCAGGGATACTCGACGTTTGTCATCTCGGAAGAAGGTAGTCGGATTACTCGCCCTTATTGCTACAGGTACGTGATTCCGACCATAGTAATCCCAAACCTTTCGACGTTTGAAAACATATGGTTAGATGATTCTCGGTTTGAAAAGGTGGTAAAGTCAATCAGTCTTGGGTCTTAGATATACCTGGGACCCCCATGTTTAGATTCTTTTCCAAGCTGAAGCGGCTCAAAAATGTCCTAAAAGCGTCGGAACAAGTATTCAAAAATCTCAAACTAGCCGAAGACGTCGGTGCTTATGTGTGAAAATGATCTAATTTAAGGAGGGTGGTCTGAGGAAAAGCAAGAAAAATGAAATGAAGCCAAGGAAGCGTACCAGCTGAGGCTAAAGCAGGAGGAAGTCTTCTGGAGGCAGAAATCCAGAATCAAGTTGAAGGAGATCGCAATACTCAGTTTTTCCATCTATAAACTATGGCTAGAAAGCGGAGGAACAAAATTGAGAAAATTCAGCTTTCGGATGGAATATAGTCCAGGGGTGGAAGGTCAAGACCTAGTTGGCCTAGAAGCAGCAAAGTTTTTCAAGAGCATGTTGACGGAAGGTAATATTGTTCTGGATGAAGGCCTTCGTCGAAAGCATCCTTGTATCGGAGGAGGATAAGAAAATGCTTACAAAATGGCCATCAATGGAAGAAATATATGGTTCCATCAAGAGCATGCCTCCAGATAGCGCCCCTGGTCCGGATGGCTATCCAGGGTCCTTTTACATCGCCTGTTGGGACATCATCGACGTTCGATTTGGAAAGTGCAGTGCACAGCTTTTTTAGGGAAGGTCTCATCCCCGACGGCCGTGAATTCCTCATTCATTGCAATGATCCCAAAGGCCCTCTAACTTTGGGCATTTTCACTTTAGGCCAATCAGTTTATGTCATTTTCTTTCTCAAATTCTTTCAAAAAATCTATCGCGGAGGCGTCAGCTCTATTCTCCCTAAGATCATATCTCCTGAACAAGGAGCTTTTGTTAAAGGTAGAAGTCTCACCGATAACATAGCCCTCGGAGATCCGAAATGAACAGAAAAGATTTTGGGGAAATATAGCAATGAAAATGGATATTAGTAAAGCCTACGATAGAATTGAGTGGGGTTTCCTTGTTGCCGTCCTTCGAAGATTTGGCTTTTCCGAAATATGGGTACCGCGGGTTGCCTCAACAACGAATATTTTTCCGTTCTTGTTAATGGGGTTCCATATGGTGACTTCAAAGGAACAAGGGGTTTAAGACAGGGTGATCCGCTCTCTCCTAGTCTGTTTATTATTGCGGAAGAGGTTCTCAGTCGTGGACTCAAGAATCTTTTGATGAAGGACTGATTGGCTATTATGCTTGCCCGAGGAATTGTGCTCCGGTGACTCATCTATTGTTTGCAGATGATCTCCTGATATTCTTAAACGGGAGAAAAAAAAGGTCTCTTAAAAAGATTCTGGATTTTTGCTCTATGTATGAGGATAGGGATTCAGTTTATTAATGTTGAAAAGAGTTGCTTCTTTGCATCTGAAAAGCTCCCTCTGAACAGAGTACTCTCTATCCAGCACACCACTAGGATTCCAAGAAAACCCCTTCCCTCGGTTTACCTTGGAGCTCCCTTGTACGTCGGGAAAATTGGAAGAGTGGGTTTCTCGGACTTGATAACGAAAATTGAAAGGAGGAAATCAAAGCTCCTTTCAACGGGCGGAAGGATCACCCTCATCAAACATGTTTTATCAAGTATGCCAATTCACATCTTTTCAGTCGCTCCGATCCCTAAATATGTGGCAGCGGAAATAGAAAGATTGTTCTCCAATTCATTTCCTTTGGAGTGGCGCGGATAACTCTAGCAAACACCACTGGATCTCATGGCCAACCATTTGTCTTCCGAAGCAAGAAGGAGGCGTCGGGCATCAGGCGTCTGGAGGATGTAAAGACGGCTAGCATGATGAAACGTCGCATGGAAAGTGCAGTCAGAGAACTCGGTCTGGGCGAACTATGTAAGAGATAAAGATCTCACCAATTCCATTGAATGGTTTGCAATACCTAAACACGGCTGCTCGAAGACTGTCGAGGTAAATAATTTAGGTTATGAGATCGGTGATTACTCACTCAAAGGTTTTGATTGGGGATGGAACTGATACCAGGCTATGGTTTGACCCGTCGGCTTGATTCCGGGCCAATAATAAAGAATCTCTCAGAAGTCCCTCAAAACAAAAGAATCCTTTGATTTCCGAGGTGTGTGATGCAAATGGAAACTGGGTCTTAGACGGCTGATATTATCCCCGATTCGAAAAAGCTAGAAATTCTTAGATCTGAAATCCGATTGAAACCGATCAAAGACCTATTTATATGGAAAGCCGAAAGCCATGGGAAATTCTCCATCGCTTCGGCATGGGAGTTGTGCAGACCGAGGGTTGCCAAAAAAGATTGGGCGACGGTTCGTCTGGTCATCTAAAGTACCTACAAAAATGAGTCAATTCGGTTGGAGGATCATGAACAACGGTCTTCCGGTTGACAGCTCCGTCAAGAAGGTGGGTGTTCGGCTAGCATCTCGATGCTATGTTTGTCAGAAAGGGTTTGAAGAAGACCCACTTGTTCATTAAATGTGAGATTGCTGAATGGGTGTGGAAAGAAGTTTCGAGTCTGTGCAACGTGAATCTGATTCCCAATCAAACGATTCAGACCAGATTCTGACTTTGGTTTAGTCGTGCTAAAGGTGGGTCTCAAATGGCCTTGATAAGAGGAATCGCCCCGCTTTTCGTCGCCTGGGAACTATGGGCAGAGCGTAACAAGAGGAGGCTAGGGGAGGGAATCACTAACCCGGACCAAATGTCGAATGAAGATTCAAAGATGGATGCTGGAAAATAGATAGGTCTGCTAAATCCGAAGAACGAATTCTCATTCGTGGATAAACTCTCTCTCGAAGCCATGAGCATACCGGCACAAGAAGTGTCAATTCCGTCAGTGATTAGAATTCGTTGTTCGGAATAGCCCTAACTAAAGTGAAAGTGACTCCATAGCCCTATAATAAAGAAGGGGGGGACAAAATTCTGCTCTTCTTTTCATTGATTTTGGCTCTTTCGGCTATGCATAAGTGCCGAAGAATCTTTCTGTTACTTTGAGCTTCCATGGAAGTTGCCCCTCCAGCAATGCCTCTATCATCGGCGAATAAGCTGTGGTTGATTGATCTAACCTCCGGGGGTGTCGCTTCATTTTTCTGCATTGCCTCGTTGAATTTCCTTCCCAAAGTCTCCGCTATCATGATGTAGAGGTAGGGGGCCAAACCAACCCCTTGGCGGATGCCTCTTTCCGTTCTGAAAAGCTGGGTCTCCCATTTGATCAATCGGAAAGCAAAAATACGTCGTTTTGTTGATACACGCCCCGATTCACTTGGTCCGGTCCGCTGAGAAACCGACGCTTTCTAAAAAGTTTTAGGATGAATTCCCCTCTATCGAAGGCGCTTTCCACATCCAACTTGCATCCTTTTCTTCTTATCTTTCTTTGCTTCATAAAGCACTTACTGTCTGTATGGTGATGGTGCTGTTCGGAAATCGATCGACCTTTTAGGAATGCACATACAATCATCTGATATGAATCTGCACAGAATTTTATCCAACAGCGATCATTTTAGCTTAGCGGAGATTTGATAAAGCTCAAAGGAATAGCCCCTTCGGGGGGGTCTGAATCTGTCAAAGGCTTCAGGCCTCTGATCTTTCGGAGCAAGCATTAGAAAAGTAGAGTTTACCGCCCCTGGCATTCTACCCGTTCGTCTCACTTCTTCGACGTGTGCTAGGAGGTCGTTTTTGCATTCGCATAGGTCCAAGTAATGTTGGAAGATTTTCATTTGAAATCCATCGGGCCCGGGGGCTTTGTCCACCTGAGATTCAAAACCTTCTTCACTTCTCTTCTCCGAGATAGGCTCATCTAGAAATCCATCCTCAAAAATGGATATGAAGCAGCCGGTGCCTTCCACCAGGGCTACTGGTTCTGTCAATCGCCTCCTCCTTGAACTTCTTCTTCAATCAACTTAATCGATCAAAGACTCTCTTTAGCACCACGAGGTGATCGTTTCTTGTCCTGGATTTCACGAGGATATCATCGACATAATCCTAAATATCCGTATGCTTCATATCGTGAAAAATTGCGGTCATCGCCCGGTTGCTCCTGCGTTCTTCATACCGAACGGCATGACCTTATAGCGTCCCCCATTGCGTTATGAACGATGTTTTCTTCTGATCGGCTTCCGCCTGATTATATAAGGAAAATCCGTCCATGAATGACAGCATCTCGTGGGCTGCGGTGTTGTCCACGAGCAGATCAATATGAGGTAGCGGGAAGTCGTCTTTGGGACATGCCTTGTTTAGATTTCTGAAGTCGATGCATACTCGAACCCGTCCATCCTTCTTATGCACGGGGACGTGAAATCCAATCAGAATAATCGGAGGCTAATCAAAAAAACCTCTAATCATTTCCTCCTTAACTTTCATTTCAAAGTCTGGCCTTAATCTTCTCAGCTTTTGCTTGACTGGTTTGGCCCCTTCAGCCAAAACCAGATGATGCTCCACGAGCGCGGGATCCAACCCCGGCATATCTCTTTATGACCAGGCAAAGACGTCTTGGTAATCTTTGAGAAACTCTACGAGGTCCTGCCGGGAAGACCCAATCTTTGTGAGGCGGGGGTTGCCTTCGTGCCTATGGGGGAACCGACGGTTGACTTCCTCGGTTTCTTCGATCACCGCGGAAGAGGTCCTCTCGAACCGATTGCAAAGATCGCTTAATTCCTTGGCCGCGATGGGAGGGAAGGGGGAGAGGGATGGGGTTGGTTGGAAGTCGTCTCTAGAGATGCAATCCTCCACTTTGCAATTCAGATCAAAGGAGAGAGAGAAGAGGTTTGGACATCTAGAGGCGAGAGAACGGTGACCCAACCAAACATCTTGAAAAAAGGATATGGAGGCACCATTTCCCTGTAGCCAAAATGCTTGCGGAATTTTGTTCTGCACTTGAGGAACCCTTTCCAGACGTGTGATCCATTTTGAACAGGATTGATGTAAATGTCACGCCCATTAGGAATAGAGCTGTTCGTTCGGATTCATCAATAGCTAGTTCCTTCCTTCTTGAGGCGGGTAGATCAGGTTTAGTCGCTTCCCCATCAGCGGGCATTGGAACGAGGGAATCACCAACATAGGATTCTTTAACGGGGAGGTCATCAACGGTTTGTGGCGATAGATAGACCGAGAACTTTTCTCATTCCGCCGGACTACTTAATGACTGAACCATGTAGGCATGGATGAGCGAGTGGAGAAGCAATGACAGCAAGGGATGGGATAAGACGACACGACCATATAGGGGTAGGATGATCACGGCTTGTGTCAAGGAAGGCTATTCTCGGCCAACTACTCACGCTTCTTATCGCGTTCCATCTATAGTTTCCTTGGTTTGATCAGCTGGTGGCTAATCCCCACGATCGCCTACTCTTCCTACTGCTTCTTCCTCGCCGGCGAGGGATTTGATTTAGTCCTTTCTCCCAATTGCGGAGGGTGAGACGATCAGTTCGACGCATCTATTCCTTCATCGCTATCGGCCAGAAAAGGGATGGGAAGTTCGGATCACGCTCGATCGGCAAGGGATGGTGATCAGGTGGGGTGGAGATAAAAAGGTTATGGTGGTTCGGAGGGATGAGATAGAGGTTCCATTCCTTTACCCAACACCGGAAAGAACGATACGAGGGAAGAAGGCGGGGAAGGATCAGAGGGTGGTTCAACCAGAAAGGATTAGGAATGAAAGGTTTGATAGGCCAGGCTATCACGTCGGGATAAGGCATACGGAGATCATCAGCTTATGGCGGGAAGGATGGATGAGCTTACGGATGGGATGGATGGGGAAATGAAAGCTTTCGACGGCTGGTGAGGCTGGGTGATCGAAGTAATGAGCGGCCATCCATTTAAAGGCCACACCAACCCTTGTGGGTTGGGAGGTAGAGGGAAGAACTCCTGAGGTCGGATAAAGCCTATTTAATCAATCCCCTGCTGCTTGTTCGAGGAGACATTTTCTTTCTTTGGTAGGTCGAACTTTCAAGAATAAACGGAAGAAGGAGAGGCGGGTTATTCAAAGTCTCTCGTCCCAACGACGGGCGAACGGCGCTCTCGGCAATACCAGAATCTGAATCCGCAGGTGAAAGTCTCCTTCTATCCGACGGGTCTCAAGGCTAGGTTATTAAGGAATTTACTCGGATTCATCCAAGACTCCTGGGAGGTCGATCCCTCGATTCGACGATCCCCAGGTGTTCGGGAGGAGTGAACAAAAGCAGAGGGGGGGGGTCCGGATTGATCGACCAACATCAGATAGAGATGCCAGGTTGAAGGATATAGGTGCTTGCTGGACTTGAATCTCCGAATTTCAGGGATGTAGGGGAATGATCAAGATCAGAGTCAGAGGAAGGCGAGAAGACAGTTATGTTCCTCCTGACTGAACAATTTCTACCCCATCCATTTCAATACCATCTTTTTAGAGTGAGGAAATATTCGTCATTTCATGCCTCCCCGCACCTTTCCCTGATAACCCTACCTATAGCTATGAGTAGGGGTAGGCAAAACTCTTCCTTTTTCGAATCTTCTGGCTAGAACAATATGCTAGGTGGTTAAGGAATTCCTTCCTCCGTAGTACCATCTTTTTCATCAAGGTGTTTCCACCCATTAAGGAAGAGGAGGAGGACAGAATAGGTCCTCCGTCATTAGAGTAGTTGATCCCAGTCGTCCCTCATGGAAACATCTTAATTCGGAAGGAGTAGTAGATTGATTGATCCGGAAAGCAGGAGGTTGAATCAGGTCAGAATGAGATATTGATTGGACAGGCAGATCGGGGTCATTGAAGTCAACTGCAATGAAAAGGCGGGGTTTCTAATTCGAGAAGGGGATGCAGATGAAGGACTTTTTGGTCGAGCGAACAACTTATAGGCAGTCGGAGTCGGTCAACCAACACCAGACGATAAGCCCCTTCGGGGGGTGGGGCAGGATCTTTTTCTGATTCGAGGAGGGGATTACTTGTGGCTAGGGGCAGGTTTCTATTTATTGACAAGGCAGGGACGCCCCTCCATCATTCTATAAAAATTTCTTTCACCTCCTCCACTACGATCGTTTGGGCCGGTGGCCCTTCCAGATATAGAGGCAAAGGCAGGATTCTCTCGTATCATTATACTCCTCCATCCGCAGGTGGAGTGGCTTCCGCTCCTTCCTCCATTGAAGGGGAAGGTTGAAGAGAATCAAATAGGGGTTGCTCCTCTAGTAGTGGCATACCCATCCAAATCTCCCTATGATGAACCGATTGAGTGTACCACTAAAAAATGCTCCTCATCTATTTATGTTATGCATTCAAGACCGAAGACTACTAGACCGAAAAAAAAAAAGATTGGAGTTCTTTAAGGACTGCCCTCTTAACTGCGGGGGGGTGTATTCCTTCCTCCCCCACGGGTCTCCTCACCTCTCGGTTCATCTCTCTCATCATGCAACTAGAGGATTTCCGATTGATCAAATGGGAGGCTCATCTGGGAAAATAGGCGCATGAAGAGTAGAGGAGCTTTTATATAGCTCTTTCGGTTGGATCGGATATTCCTCATATTGGATAGATATACGACTCTAGAAAGTAGGTCTAGTGGAGGAGTTTTCAATAGTAGAATGCTCCTCCCCTCTAAAGAGGAGTAAACCGATGTCGGAATGCTCCCCTATCTCTGAAAAGGGAGCGGTACCTGGATGATCAGTAGACCCCTTTCCCCACCTTAGAGAGGGGTGGGCTCGGTATACCCGGGAGGGAAGGAACGATAGCCGAATGCTCATTATTGATTTCATTCTCATTATTCCATATTGATCTAATTATCACTATTCCATTGCCGCTAATGCTGTTGTTCCAAGTAACGCTTAAGCGGGATGTAGCCTGCCTGAAGTGAAGAATCAGAAGGAGATTGAAAGAGATGGACTTCATTAGTAGTTGTAGTAGATAGAGATTTGGAAACCGGGCGGGCATTTCGAGAGCAAACATTCCCGATAGATGGAAACGCGCCTCATTCTAACGGGAAAGGATGGATAGGGATTTGGGAAACACCTGCTCTTAGGCAAGCTCGGCCCACCCACCCAACACACGGCACTCCTTAGGTAGGGTCGAAGAAACGTCGATATCGCTTTCGACGAGGCAATAATATCTGATAGTCACGTTCGAACCGTAGCATGTCGGTACCAAGAAACTACCGGGGTGGGGACTAAGGAAGTACAGAGTTTTTGAGAGGGTCGGGCGAGATATTGCAAATGCATTACAAGATGGTGAGTGGGCGATTCGCTCAAGGAAGCTCCCAACCTTTTCCTTTTAAGGCTCTGAGAGGAAATCAACAAAGAGATTCTGCCGGTCGCTTGATCATGAAACCGAGGTAGGGACACCGGTTACCGAACAAGAAAGCGTCATTTAGGCCGGCTAATCTCCACTCCTGGCATCGGGCGGGTGGAAGCGGCGGGAGCACCCTGAAGAAAGCGGCTTTTTGGATGAAATGAAACTCGTTGTCGCCCGGCGGATACTCGTACCGGATCGAATGGTGGAATCAGCCACACCGACCATTCAAGGCGGACCCTAAGCCCTTAAATAAAAAAGGGCGAGGAAAGAGAACGCAAGAATCTTCTTTTGTTGTTCCTTAAATAAAAAAGGGGGAGGAAGCGTCAAGCGGATATCTTCCGACTCAACTACGACGGAGAGATAGGAATCGACTCAGTTTCAATAGTCGTTTGTTTGTGCGCCCGCCAATCCATGAATGAATTCCTCCGCGATAGACTCAACTACTCGACTCAATCACGAATGATCGGTTGCCCCACCACTTCTGGCTGCAGAGACGGACCCTGGCGAGGAAGAAAGACTGGATTTGACTAGAAAGATTCCTCGAGGAACTACTTCGATTCGGGAGCCTGCATCTCACCACTGATCCGTGGCCACCCAACCCGGAATGATGGACGAATACATCCCTCCCTCGGCAGTCGATCGATAAGGTTATCCAATAGGGGGGGGAAGAGGGGCTAGGTCCAATCGAACCATCGACGGTCCGCCGCTGTTCCCGTCTTCCGACGGGATTCAATCAGTGAATTCGGAGGTAGTTCGGGTTCGATCGACCGGATGCAAGAGGGGGGAACGGCAGAAGCGCTTTTGAATGAACTTGGACGACTCATTGCTTCCCCTTATGACCTCTTCTAAGCCGGCGGGCGGGCGGATCCACCTTTTATCAATTTTCATTGAGAAATTGGCGTGAGATGTGGGCTTGGGAATACACCTGAGAGAGAAGGACGAAAAAGGAGTCGAAGCCTTTCTATTGTATCTCACCCAAAAAAAGGGATTGGAACCGTTCCAACACTTCTTATTCCATATAATGAGATGGACGAAAGACTGCCAGTCGGGGAGAGCGGAACGAGAGACCTTACTGAACCTTCGCGAAGATTGATCGAGATCGATCAACGAGAAAAGCTCGAAACCGGGAACAGAACAGATGTGAAAGCTTCAGACCCCCGTCACTCCGCTTCCGATCCACTGCTTTCAGAACAGTGAAGGTTTCTTACTCCAGCCAGGTCACACCTTGTCCCTCCCACAAACGGAGAGAGGAAGATGGGTCGAGGGAGCCTGGTGGAAGGATTCGAAGCGGTGTTGAGTGAGCCAATGTGGTTCGATGTCAAGATCCAAAATGGTCTCCGGGATCCGAGACCTCCGAACTTTTTTGAGGGGGAGAAAGCTCAAAGGAATAGCCCAGCTTCAAAACGTATGAGCGCGTTTTACTAATAGGCTTTGAAGCAGCCAGCAAGCAACGGCCGCGCATACGCTGAAAAACGTATGAGCGGCCGTTGCTTGCTTGCTTCAAAGCTTATTACTAAGGTAAAACGCGCTAGCGCGCCTGAATTGATAGTCGTTTTGAAGCTGGGCACCTTCGCTCCACTCGCCTTAATGCGCTTTCAGAAAGTCCCGACGTTTTCGATCATTCAAAAAAGCCAAAGTTGGATCGCAATGTGGCATCGTATAATAAGATCACGGCTGCTTTTAGCTCTGGCTTTTGGCAGACTCTTCTTTTGAAAGATGTCCCAATTGCGGTATCTTTTGAAAGTGGTCAAAGGCGGTGCCTCGTCACTCTTTTTCGGCTAGGCACGTCGCTACAGGGCTATTTAAAATATTGAGTGGCTGCAGTGGGGCCGTTTCGTCGAGAGGGGTAGACGGGTCGCCTTATAGATATCATACTGATTCTTCCTTTTCGCAGGAGGGGAGCTGAGGAGCTCTCGTCGTCAGAGGATGAATTTTCTCTATCTCTGTCTTCTTTCTCCCCGGGGGGTGAGGAGAGAGCTGGTGCAGCGACACTGCCCTGAAGAAATTCCCTAGTGAGAAAATCCGGGAGAGAGTTCGAATCGCCCTTGATGTGTTCAACTGTGAAGTTTAACATGGAGAACATTGCCTGCAATCGTGCAAAGATCTGAGTGGCAGCTAGGGCCTTAACATCCTTGGCAAGGACTCCTTTAACTGACTTGCAATCTGTTCGAAGAGTGAACTCCTGGTTGAGAACGTGAGCTTGGAACTTTTGAATTGCTCGTAGAGCAGCAAGGATCTCCTTCGTCAATTGTAGGGTAATTGGCCTCTGCTTTGTTCCAAGTGCCAGAGGCGAATTGAACTAGTTCCTCAGTACCGCTTGGAGCTAGCTGCTTAAGGATAGCGCCCCAGCCGATTTCTGAAGCGTCGGACTCAATGATCTTGGGGTAAGCTTCGCAAGGAAGGGCGAGTGCTGGAAGACGCTGAACACGGGCCTTTATGCGCTGCACTGCTTCAGTGTGTTGCGGGCCCCAAGGCTCTTGAGAATCTTTTCTGAGACGATTCGAAAAGCGAAAGGAATAGATAGGTCGGCTGCTAGGTCCTGGTAATAGGGAGACAAATAGTTGAGGCAGCCGAAGAAGCGCTGTAGCTGCTTACGGTCACCAATCTTATCAGGGAATCGAGTGGCGAACTCAATCGAGTGCTCTTGCGGGAGAATTTGACCGACGTTGGATCCTTTGACCGAGAAAATCAACGGACCCCTGGAACAGCTTCATTTTCCGAGCTGATAGTGCCATTCCGTAGCGTTCGATGGCCTTTCGAAAGGCTTCGACGTGCTTGATGTGTGACGAGATATCTGGACTGAAGATGAGAACATCGTCGATATAGGCAATGGCAAAACTGTCGAATGGCCGGAGAATTTGATCCATAATGCGCTGAAATTCTGATGGCGCATTTTTCAATCCAAAAGGCATCACATTCCATTCGTAGTGACCCATCGGAACTGTGAAGGCTGTCTTATAGCGATCCTTTTCGGCAATGCGGACTTGCCAAAATCCTGATTTGAGGTCGAATTTGCTGTATATGCAGGATCCGGCGATTCGGTGCAGTAGTGTTTGCGCATTCGGAATTGGATAGCGGATCCACTGGAGGGCCTCGTTAAGAGGTTTGTAGTTGATGACCAGACGTGGCATGCCTCTTTCTCGTTCATTACGGTTGTTGACGTAAAACGCCTGGCAGGCCCAAGGGCTACGGCTTGGACGAATGAGCTTCTTTTCTAGGAGATCATCGAGTTCCCTTTTGTTAAGCTCGCGTCATTTTTCGCTCATCTGTACCGCACGAGCCTTTGATGGAATATCTTGATCTCCAAAACCTTCCTTATAGGGCAGTTCTACCTCCCAGGTGTGGCGCTCCCAGAACGCTGTAGGGTTGAGCGAACAGACTGTTGCTTCGAAACGTTTACGGATCGCCAAGATCTGTCCTTGAATCACGGGATCCTCGACGTTTGTCAATCTGTTTTAGGCGCGGGAGTTCGACCTTAACGTTGGAGAGTGTCTGCTCGATTGCTCGCTTCTGTTCGTGCAGATAGCTAATGCGAGAGGACTGGGGTGGAACCGAGAACGTCAAATCGTACCTCCTTGCCATTGATGAAGCCGATAACTCCATTAGATCGGACCGTCTTTGGTCTTATTGCAGAGAGAAAAGGTGCTCCCAGGAGCACCGGTTGCTCGATCCCAGCTAACAGGACGAAGTCAAACGTGAGCCGTGACTCTCCTTTATGGATTTGTATCTTTCGGGCAACGTAAGGTGTGTCAATGGGATGCCCATCAACCGCACTGACTTCCGGGTTCCCATAAGGACACGGGGACGTCGGTCCTTTCGAAGACAATGGAAATCGGCGCCTGAGTCTAGAACTGCTGTGAGACTGCGCTTCTCTCCCCCAATAGTAAGGAGAATTCGAGTCATCCATTTCTGGGAGCGCATCGTGAGGGCGCTAATGAACAGGCTATCTTGCTTTGTGTCCGATGGTTCGTGTTGATCAGGAACGCTGCGGGGAGTTGGTGCTTCGAAATCGGAAGGGTGGAAGGAGTTATCCCTGAGACACGTTTGTTCCAGACGGCGAATTCTGGATTTGAGATCCTTGCCATCTTCCTGCAACTTTCGAATTTCGTCCTGCAGGGTTTGGATATCGAGGGTCTTCCTGGGAGAGTCGTGGGCCAGCACAAGATCATTTACGGCCTTCATCGAGACAAAATGTGCTGGGTCGACCTGGCGGTTTCGATGATGAACCCTTTGAGAAGAAGAGGCACTCATCATCGAGATGGTGCCCTTTTCTGGGACAGCGGGCTTTTCAGGCCTGTCCTTCTTGACTTTCTTCTCCTTTTCCGGTAGACTGTCGTCGGTGTCGCTTTCGGAACCTGACCATTCGGAGCGGGAGAAATCTGTGTTCGACGGCCATTCTTCCGAGTCGTCATCGTCGTCGAGGTCTCCGGAGATTCTTTCTGCAAGTCCTATTCGCTTGGACTTACAATCTTTTGCAAAGTGTCCGAACTTATTGCATTTGAAACACCGTGTGCGGTTCTGTCTGTCGCCAGACTTCTGGTGTGAACGGCCCGGGCGCCGCTTGTCAGACACCGTCTTGGGTCGTCGTTTCAGTGATCGGCGCCTGCCGAACGAACTGGAGGACTTCTTATGGCGGCGATGGCGGGCTGGCTCATCATCAATTATTCCGAACTGTTTACAGAAACTTGCCTCCCCGAAACATAACCTAGAATCAGATCTTCATTATCTAAACGAACCCGGAACATACCATTGGGAAGTGATTCAGTAATTAAACCTTCATGAATCCATTTTTGTTCTTTCATTCCACCCCTTGAAGTATCAACTAATGGAGGAGGAGTGATATTAAACAACCCGTCTTTCCTCTCTTTTTTCACAAATAAATAGGAAGTTACGGATCAAATTCGGATACCAGAAGGATCACCATATATAACACAAAACTTCTCCTCCAATTCTTTCTAGTCGAGCTTCTCGATCTGTCATTATACCTCTAGAAGTAGAAAGAATTACAATCCCCATTCCACCTAAAATCCTAGGAATTCGTTGATAGTTGGAATAGATTCGTAGACCGGGTCGGCTGATACGCTTTAAAATATTTCTATATGTTCCTTTCCTATTTCTTCTATGTCGCAGGGTTGAAACCAAGAAATATTTGTTGTTTTCCCGATGTTTCCTAACGTTTTCAATAAAACCTTCTCGTAGAAGTATTTTAACAACGCTTTCGGTCATATTAGTAGATGCTATTCGAACCGTTCCTTTTTTATCCATGTCGGCATTTCTTATAGAAGTTAATATATCGGCAATAGTGTCCCTACCCATGACGAACTATAATTATTGGTGCCTCCTAGTTTTGATATAATAAACATGTTCCGTTTTTTTTTTATGTTCATTTTTTATTATTTATTTATTCATTATTAAAAGTATATGCGTGAAACACAATCAATCTACTAATTGATCTATTTCAGATACCCTACTATATCATATCATGGTCTCATCTACTAGTATTTATAATACCTCAGGAGCTAATGAGACTCTTTTAGTGAAATTCAACTGTCTCAATTCCCGCTCCAAAAACTCGAGTTCCTTTTTGATTTCCTTCTTGATCAATGACAACTGCTGCATTGTCATCATATCGTATTATCATACCGTTGTCACGTCTGAGTTCTTTACATGTACGTACAATTACAGCTCTGATCACTTCTGATCTTTCGAGAGGCATATTGGGCACTGCTTCTTTTATTACAGCAACAATAACGTCACCAATATGAGCATATCGGTGATTACTAGCTCCTATGATTCGAATACACATCAATTCTCGAGCCCCGCTGTTGTCCGCTACATTCAAATGGGTCTGAGGTTGAATCATATCATTTTTTTTTTTACGAATTCCCGGTGCCCCGATAGATATCCCTTTGAAGATATCCATCCTTGGTTGGCCTCATCAACACCTCATGGGATACCGGTTATCCAATTCAATTCAATGATGCCCAATAACTCCTACTTGAATCAATCCAATGAAAATAGAAAATTCTTATCTGAATCTTATTAAGAAAGATATAACTCATGAATCTTATATAGAATCAAAATGTCTTATGATGACGTTGGGCCTTTGATAGCCAACGACGTTCTTTCTTATAGTGGTGTGTAGTTAGCAGTATGTACGTTGGTGTGGGTTCGTATTCGTTACGAAGCCAACAACAAGGTGTTGGGCCAAACAAGCTCAATAAGCTTATCCTGTTGTTGCGGTTGGTTCGGCGTTGAGCCGCAACCGCTTGTTGATTGACTTTATATAATTATAATGTATAGGTTACTTAACATATTAACTCCCCGCCCGACCGCATTCCACCAAGCACCTGCGGCTGACGATTGCTGTAAAGAGCCGTATACGACTACTGATGAAACCGTATAGCGAAGCACCTAACGCGTTTATCATATATCGCGGTCTATCGAGATTTTGTTGGTGTTCAGTGTACCGTACTGTATCGAAAAGAATGCGCATTGCATTCTATTCTCCCATCAGACGTTTGTGGGAAAAACCCACGCACGCTCGGGCAAGTCTCTCTATTGGTTGGAGAGCAGAACTGTCAAAGAATGCACCAAACCACATGATTGTTCTGGAATGGCTCCTCACTATCGTCGCTCCTTGTGATGCTGCGGAACCATGGCAATTAGGATCTCAAGACGCAGCAACACCTATGATGCAAGGAATTATTGACTTGCATCACGATATCCTGTTCTTCCTCATTCTGATTTTGGTTTTCGTATCACGGATGTTGGTTCGCGTTTTATGGCATTTCTACTATGAATTTCATCCTTTCCCGCAAAGGATTGTTCATGGAACTACTATCGAGATTATTCGGACCATATTTCCTAGTATCATCCCGATGTTCATTGCTATACCATCATTTGCTCTGTTATACTCAATGGACGAGGTAGTAGTAGATCCAGCCATTACTATCAAAGCTATTGGACATCAATGGTATCGGAGTGCGCCTCTTCACGAGGGTGATTTAAGTGCAACGAAATGTACCGGTGGTTCGCGAAGCATCTGGCTTACCGGTAATCTCCCATTCCCGTCGTCGAGAGACTATAAGAACTATAGCATGCCATAAACAGGGAGTTGGGGTGGTTAGACCTATACCCCGAAATGCTCCCAGCATAGGAGCCTATGGTTCCATTCGTCGTTGTTGCTGGAGGTACACATCCCTCTTCTCGGTGTGGAGCGATATACGAGAAATAGATGCTCAGCCTGCAATGTCCGATAACGGCGCTGAAGTAGTCAATCTATCGGCACCACAGCAGTGGCATACAACTTTGGACCTAACGGCCGGCCCCGTCACCTTTCGGAATGGGGGATCCCCGTTGGCAACAACCACGGTAGTAGTTGCGGAACTACTGGGCCGGGAGAGGACAACCTGTTGTTCCTGCTCCTCTTTCTTCGCTTCGGGGACGGAGGTCCTACGGTAGGTAACAGCAGGCACAAGCACTTGACCGAAGGGGACCAGCGCTTCTACTCCTCCACCGAGGAGCCGTTCGCAGCGAGAAGCAAGGGATGTCGTGAACGGTGGGAGGTCACAGAGAATTTACCGAGTGATCCTATGATCGATATAGGATATAGACTCTTTCCTTATTCTTATTATTCTATAAAGAAGATTTTGATTTCGAAAGAAAGACATATACCTCCTATCTATCTCTTCTGGAGATACATCGATCCATGTCGGAGAAATCTCTGGATTCATTGGTAAATTTGGTCCAGTCTAGTCTATCCTTTGTCATTCAATAGGGTCTACCGTGACTCCGGGGCAAGACTGGACAATTCTACTCGAGACGTGATCGGTCTGAATGACTTTTTTTTTCTTTTTATGAAAAAAAGATGAGTACGCGCGCGGGAGCGCGATGACTCCGTTTTTCAGCAGAAAAACGTAAGCGACCCAGCTTCAAAACGTATGCGCGGCCGTTGCTTGCTGGCTTCAAAGCCTATTAGTAAAACGCGCGCAGTAGTTTTGAAGCTTCAAAACGATTATGACTATTAAGTCAAAGGCCAACGCGCGCCTTACGTAATAGGGGCTTTTCAGCAAGCTGAAAAGCCGTTGCGCTTTTCAAAGGGCCCCTTTAGGGCCCAGGCCCCTGACTCCATAGCCCCTTCGGGGGGGCGCTGTAGTTTTGAAGCTGGCTCCCGCGCTGCTAAAATGGAAGGGCGCGCTAGCGCACCATTACTATTGACGGGCCGGAACAACCTGCGCGCTTCGGCCCGTCAATAGTGATGGTGCGCGGGAGCAGCGACGCGTAGGCCCCCCCCAAAGCCCCCCCGCGCGCTACGGCTTTTTTGAAGCTGCTTGCTGCTTGCTCCTTTCAGGAATGGAATGAATAGGGCCGACTAACTATGTTGTATGTCTCCTTTCCAGTCAGGGGCGAGGGAGTAGTACGAGAAGCGATCGGAATGCCCTAATGCGAGTGACCGAAAGGGTTTCGAGTGGAAGCTCGCACCTCCCCGCCCCGCTCAATCAATCGCGGTATCACCTGGCTCCGGGCTCCGACGATCTGGACCATACTAAAACAAAACCGAAACCACTTCTGATAGACTTGTACTAGAAACTAGCGGTGAACAACGGAGCGCTCCGCCCCGTCCCTCCGACCCGAACCTCACCTCCTGAAGAAAGGGGAATTGAAACTGGGATCAAGCGGAGATAGAACCAGAATCACCCACCGGCCGTTCCGTTGATTTTCACATGCATTCTGGTGAGAAAAAGAAGTATGCGATTCTCAAAAGCTAGGGGGAGCGGTCCGTCCGCTGGAATGAGCAGTAGTAGGATCTTCTTGTTGGAAGCTCAGCTCACTCACGTCCGAACAGGTCTTGAGCGCCTCGCAACTGACTTGCTGCAGCGATTCAAAAAAGAAAAGAAAGAAACAAAAAGGGTGACTCAATGGGGGTGGGACCTGCTGGCATAATGCACGCTGAAACGTGGGAATTCGAGGTCTCATGAACTACTACTATACTACTACTTTGACTTTGTTTTTGTTTTGTTCGTGGACAAACGATTTCCGGTCAGGCCTATGGATGGATCCTTTTAGATCTACGGGCCGGCCGGCCCCGGCCGTTCACATGAGCATAGGGAATCTATACTCGAGCGTTCGACTGGGCCCCTGACAGGATAGGTGAGGAATCACTCTTGATCTGATCTATTGGGGCCTACAACTTCGCCGAGCCGACTAGCATCCCTTTCCACTGCGCATTTATCGAACAAAGAAGACGACTATAGGATCGAATTCGCTTTCCGTGGTGAACTGGTCGTCCCATACCTTCTGCGTGTCTCATGTGTGTGGAACCAGGCCAAAAAACGTGAGCGCCTCGCGCGAGCAAGCAACGGCTAGCTTCAAAGCTTATATAGTCAAACGCGCTAAAGCCTTTGACTTTAGACTTTATAGTCGCGTTTTGAAGCTGGCTCGCTTCGTGAAGCCCCTATCTAGTGCTTACGTAATAGGGCGCTGCTTTTTGGCCGTAGATTGCGGGTTCCAGCTTCACTGAAGTAGGTAGGGCTGGGCGAGAAACGGTCCCCTGTTGTCTGTAGGGCCTTCGATTCCACCGGGGTCTTACGGTCTCTGAGAGAGGGGATAACTACCTAACTAAAGAAGAATAGTGCTCTTTCTAAGAGTAGGCGTGGAGAGCTTTTTGCGGGGAAACTTGCAAGTACAGTTTGGAGGGAGGCGGGCGTCGACCCAACCTTATGAGTATTCGGACTATAACAGTTCCGATGAACAGTCACTCACTTTTGACAGTTATACGATTCCAGAAGATGATCCAGAATTGGGTCAATCACGTTTATTAGAAGTGGACAATAGAGTGGTTGTACCAGCCAAAACTCATCTACGTATGATTGTAACACCTGCTGATGTACTTCATAGTTGGGCTGTACCTTCCTCAGGTGTCAAATGTGATGCTGTACCTGGTCGTTCAAATCAGACCTCCATTTCGGTAAAACGAGAAGGAGTTTACTATGGTCAGTGCAGTGAGATTCGTGGAACTAATCATGCCTCTACGCGTGCGCCCGGATACATAGGCCGACTGCTGAGCCCACTCTGGCTCAGCCGCACCACCCGGGGTGCGAGCCACCCGAGAAGCAAGCTCTTACAGCGAGCGGCTGGAGCAGTAGGGAGCCGAGGAGCAAGGCAGTAGATAAGATAGAAGAAGGGGCCAGGCTCCCGGTGGAGCAGAGGAGACGGTTAGGATAACGAACTTGAAACGCGGAGCCCGAGCGGCCGGCGAGCGAGTGGTTAGTGGCCAATAGCGCCCTAGTTGATGGCATTCCTCTCTGCGGCTGGCACTCGAGGAACCACGGGGCACTCCATACAGAGCAAG